GATTAAAGTAATTTTTAGAAATTGGGTGTGGAAAGGGGAAGCATTCAAAATTGTAGAGTATACAGAAGAAGAAAGAAAAAGAGAAGAAGAAAAAGAGACGAAGGAAAGAACGGAGAAAGAGCGAATACAGATAGCAGAGGCCTGGGATACCATTCCAGTTACACAAGTAATAAGAGGTTGCATGTTACTAACTCAATCTATTTTTAGAAAATATATTGTATTACCTTCATTGCTAATTGCAAAAAATAGTGGACGCATGTTCCTATTTCAATTTCCCGAATGGTTTGAGGATTTACAGGAATGGAATAGAGAGATGCATGTTAAATGTACCTATAATGGTGTTCCATTATCCGAAACAGAATTTCCGAAAAATTGGTTGACAGACGGTATTCAGATAAAAATCTTATTTCCTTTCCGTCTGAAACCTTGGCACAAATCGAAACTACGATCATCTAAGAAAGGTTTAATGAAAAAGAAAAAAGAAAAAGATGTTTTTTGTTTTTTAACAGTTTGGGGAATGGAAACTGAACTTCCTTTTGGGTCGCCCCGAAAACGACCTTCCTTTTTTAAACCCATTTTTAAGGAAATTGAAAAAAAAATTGGAAAATTGAAAAAGAAGTCTTCTCGAGTTCTAATAGTTTTTAAAAGAAAAATAAAATTACTTCGAAAAGTTTTAAAAGAAACAAAAGAATGGGTTATCGAAAGTGTTATTTTTATAAAAAGAATAATAAAAGAACTTTCCAAAATTCTGTTATTTCGATTAACAGGAGGAAAAGTATATGAATCAAGTGAAATTAAAGAAGAAAAAGATTCTATAATAAGCAATCAGCTAATTCACGAATCGTTTAGTGAAATTGCATCTACGAATTGGACAAATTCTTCATTAACAGAAAAAAAAATCAAGGATTTGACTACTAAAACAAGTACAATTCGAAATCAAATAGAAAGAATTATAAAAGAGCAAAAAAAAGTAACTCCAAGAATAAATAATATTAGTCTTAAAAAAACAAGTTATAATGCTAAAAGATTCGAAAAATGGCAAATATTAAAAAAAAGAAATGCTCAATTAATCTCTAAATTACCTCTTTTTTTGAAATTTTTCATTGAAAGAATCTACACAGATATATTTTTATGTATCATTAATATTCCCAGAATGAATACAGAACTTTTTCTTGAATCAACAAAAAAAATTATTGATAAATCCATTTACAATAATGAAAGAAAACAAGAAAGAATTAATAAAATTAAGAAAAATCTAATTCCATTTATTTCGACTATAAAAAAGTCACTTGATAATATTAGTAATAGTCAAAAAAATTTACCTATTTTTTGTGACTTATCCTACGTGTCACAAGCATATGTATTTTTCAAATTATCACAAATCCAAGTTAGTAACTCGTATAAATTAAGAGCTGTTCTTCAATCTCAAGGAATTCCCCCGCCTGAAATAAAGGATTCTTTTGAAACACAAGGAATGGTTGATTCGAAATTAGGGGATAAGAAACTTCCGAGTTATGAAATGAATCAATGGAAAAAGTGGTTAAGAGGATATTATCAATACAATTTATCTCAGAGCAGATGGTATAGATTAATACCAGAAAAATGGCGCAATACAGTTCATCAGCGTCGTATAGCTAAAAAGGAAAATTTTAGCAAAAGGCATTCATATGAAAAAGACCAATTAATTGATTTAAAAAAACAAAAACAAATTGAAGTATATTCATTATCTAATCAAAAAAGAAAAGAGAATTTGCAAAAATACTATAAATATGATCTTTTATCATATAAATTTCTTAATTATGAAAATAAAACGGAATACTTTTTTTATAGATCTCCGTTTCAAGGACGTAAGAAGCAAGAGATTTCTTATAACACACATAAAGAAAATATACTGAGGAACATCCCTATCGATAATTATCTAGGAAAGGTCGATATTCTATATATGGAAAAAACAGTCGATAGAAAATATTTTGATTGGAACATTCTCAATTTTGATCTTAAACAAAAAGGCGATATTGAGGCCTGGGTCAGCAATGGGAATCAAAATACTCAAATAATTCCCAAAAAAGATCTTTTTTACCTTATGATTCCAGAAATCAATCCACCAAACTCTGACAAAGTATTTTTTGATTGGATGGGAATGAATGAAAAAATGCTAAAGTGTCACATAGCGAATTTGGCACCTTGGTTCTTCCCAGAATTTGTGTTACTTTATAATGCATATAAAAGGAAACCTTGGTTTATACCAAGCAAATTACTTCTTTCAAATTTTCATAAAAATGAAAATAAAAATGAAAATAGTAGTGAAAATCAAAAAATAAATCAAAAGCAAAAAGGAAGTTTTTTGATACCATCGAATAAAAAGCATCGAAATCAAGGAGAAAAAGAACCCTCAAGTCCAGGAAATCTTGGATCCGTTCTCTCACAACAAAAAGATAGTGAAGAAAATTATGCAAGATCAGACATGAAAAAGGGGAAAAAGAAAAAACAATACAAAAGCAGCGTGAGAGCAGAACTAGATTTCTTCCTGAAACGTTATTTGCTTTTTCAATTGAGATGGGACGATACTTTGAATGAAAGACTGATCAATAATGTCAAGGTATATTGTCTCCTGCTTAGACTGATAGATCCAACCCAAATTACTATACCCTTGATTCAAAATGGAGAAATGAGTTTGGATATAATGCTGATTGAGAAGAATTTAACTCTTAGCCAATTGATGAAAAAGGGAATATTGATTATAGAACCCATTCGTCTGTTTGGAAAAAACGATGCACAATTTATTATGTATCAAACCATAGGTATTTCATTGGTTCATAAGAGTAAGCACCAAACTAATCAAAAATACCAAGAACAAAGATATGTTTCTAAGAAGAATTTTGATGAAACTATTTCATCACACCAAAGAATAACTGAAAATAGAAACAAAAATCATTTGGATTTGCTTGTTCCTGAAAATATTTTATCGTTTAGACGTCGTAGAAAATTGAGAATTCGAAGTTGTTTTAATTCAAAGAATAGAAATGTTGAAGATAGAAATCCAGTATTTTGGAATGCAAAGGACGTAAAAGACAGCAGCCAAATTTCGCATGACAGTAACCATTTTGATAGAGAGAAAAATCAATTAATGAAATTAAAGCTCTTTCTTTGGCCTAATTATCGATTAGAGGATTTAGCTTGTATGAATCGTTATTGGTTTGATACCAATAACGGCAGTCGTTTCAGTATGTTAAGAATACATCTGTATCCACGATTGAAATTTTGACATTTCGTCGATAATACACTTTTTCTATATATTCTATACCCTATATATATAATAGGGTATATCAAAGCAAACAAATACATAGATCACATGTCTTGTCTCACATTTCATTCTAATATCCAATAGGAAATGAATAATGTCTCGATTAGATCTCGAAATGAATCAACAGAACCTTCTTTGTTTTAGGTCTAAATTCTTCGATGCGAAAATGTACCAATCCTTTTCTATCCCTATCTAAATCCAATTAGAAATTGGATTAATTGATTTGAATTCCGAAAATTAGGAGTTCATAAAGAAATTTGGATTAGATTATTGTATATACCAGATTCCAATTAATGGCATTATTATTACTGATCAATAAAATCCATATCTGTAAAAAGGGAAAGGGGATTTTTTTATGGTAACAAATTCATTCATTTCGGTTATTTCTCAAAAAGAAAACGAAGAAAACAGAGGGTCTGTTGAATTTCAAGTATTCAGTTTTACCACTAAGATAAGAAGACTTACTTCACATTTGGAATTGCACAAAAAAGACTCTTCATCCCAGAGAGGTTTGCGGAAAATTTTGGGAAAACGCCAACGACTGCTGGCCTATTTGTCAAAAAAAAATAGAAGACGCTATAAAGAATTAATTAGTGAGTTAAATATTCGAGAGATAAAAACTCGTTAATTTGAAGCGTGATACCATTTGAGCTTAGTCGTTTAAATTTTGATGAACTTCTTTTTACTTTCAGCAATGCATGGAAGAACGACTCGGGAAAAAACTTATGATTGCACCAACTACAAGAAAAGACCTCATGATAGTCAATATGGGCCCTCACCACCCATCAATGCATGGTGTTCTTCGACTGATTGTTACTCTCGATGGTGAAAATGTTATTGATTGTGAACCAATACTGGGTTATTTACATAGAGGGATGGAGAAAATTGCGGAAAATCGAACAATTATACAATATTTGCCTTATGTAACGCGTTGGGATTATTTAGCTACTATGTTCACAGAAGCAATAACCGTAAATGGACCCGAACAGCTAGGCAATATTCAAGTACCTAAAAGGGCTAGCTATATCAGAGCTATTATGTTGGAGTTAAGTCGTATCGCTTCTCATTTGTTATGGCTTGGCCCGTTTATGGCAGATATTGGGGCACAGACCCCTTTCTTCTATATTTTTCGAGAACGAGAGTTAATATATGACTTGTTCGAAGCTGCTACCGGTATGCGCATGATGCATAATTATTTTCGTATCGGAGGAGTAGCTGCTGATCTACCTCATGGCTGGATAGATAAATGTTTGGATTTTTGCGATTATTTTTTAACCGGGGTTGCTGAATATCAAAAGCTTATTACGCGGAATCCTATTTTTTTAGAACGAGTTGAAGGCGTAGGCATTATTGGCGCAGAAGAAGCACTAAATTGGGGTTTATCGGGCCCAATGCTACGAGCTTCCGGAATACAGTGGGATCTTCGTAAAATTGATCGTTATGAGTCTTACGACGAATTTGATTGGGAGATTCAATGGCAAAAAGAAGGGGATTCATTAGCTCGGTATTTAGTACGAATCAGTGAAATGACAGAATCCATAAAAATTATCCAACAGGCTCTGGAAGGAATTCCAGGGGGACCCTATGAGAATTTAGAAATTCGACGCTTTGGTAGAATAAAAGACCCTGAATGGAATGATTTTGACTATCGATTTATTAGTAAAAAACCTTCTCCAACTTTTGAATTGTCTAAGCA